CCACACTAGAAAAACTCTCTTCGGATGAACTGTACAATCATTGGGTTTATACTAACCAACACAAAAATAACAACTTAAACACCGAGTTTTTAAATAGAATTGAGGCTCTAGATACGGGATTTTTTTCTCTAGATATACTCGAAAAAAGTACGAGATTGTGTAATGATAAGACTAGAAAAGATTACTTGCCTAAAATGTATGATCCCATTTTGAATGGGTCATATCGTGGAACAATAAAAAAAAAATTTTCACCTTCAATCATAAATAAAATTTCGTTAGAAAATTTCATAGAGACAATGGAAATTAATAAGATTCATAGTATTCTTCTTCCTGATACTGATTACCAAGAGTTTGAACAGAAAATAGGCCGATTTGATAAAAAAACTTTTTCAGCGGAAAATCGTCATTTCTTTACTTTAATCAGTAATTTTGATAGAGAATCGGGATCGAGTTTAAAATTGAAGGGCCTCTCTTTATTTTCAGAAAAAGAACAAGGAAGGATTGGTTCAGAAAAAAGAGCCAAATTTTTAAAATTTGTATTGAATACAATTCTAACCAGCCCTAATGGTCAAAAAACAAAACAAAAATTTGTAATAAAAGAAATCAGTAAAAAAATTCCTCGATGGTCATACAAACTTATTACCGAGTTGGAATTCCTGTCGGGCACAGCTCACGAAGGCCTACCGTTGGATTATCATATACGTTCAAGAAAAAGAGATCGTGTAATAATTTACAAACCTACCAAACGTAGTCGCAAAACAAGTGTCAAAAATTGGGTGTCTATTAGAGACTATTCGGAAGAATCAGATTTTCGTCGAGAATTCATCAAAGGTTCTATGCGTGCTCAAAGACGTAAAACTTTTATTTCGAAACTGTTTCAAGCAAATGTGCAGTCCCCTCTTTTTTTGGACAGAATAAAAAAATCCCCCTTTTTTTCTTTTAATATTCCCGAACAGATTGAATTTTTTTTTAGAGCTTTTAAAAGTAAAGGAATAGGATTGAAAGATTATACAGAAGAAAACCAAAAAATACAAAAGGAGGAAGAGAACAAAATCAAAGAAAAAGCGTGGAAAAAAATCACGGAGGCCTGGGATTTCATTCCATATCCGCAAGTAACAAGAAGTTTAATATTAATAATTCAATCAATTATTAGGAAATATTTTTTATTACCTTCATTGATAATAGTCAAAAATATCGGACGTATCTTATTATCCCAACCCCCCGAGTGGGCTGAAGATTTCGATGGATGGAATAGAGAAAAGCATATTATATGTACCTATAATGGTGTTCAATTATCAGAACTAGAACTTCCAAAAAAATGGTTTAAAGAGGGTATTCAGATAAAAATAGTATTTCCTTTCTATTTGAAACCCTGGCACAGATCTAAATCAAGGCCTTATTTTTCTTCTTATAAAGATTTAAAAAAAGAACAACAAAAGTTTAGTTTTTTAACGGCTTGGGGAGCACAAACAAACCGACCCTTTGGGTCTGTCCCCCCCCAACCTTCCTTTTTTAAGCCTATTTTTAAAAAACTAAAAAAAGAAATGCAAAAAAAAAAAAAAAAATTTAAAGTTCTAAACGTTTTAAAAGAAAGAACCAAATTGTTTCTCCAAGACTCAAAAGAAACAAAACAGGGGGTTATCAAAAACGTTTTCTTTTTTTTTCTAAAAAGAATAAAAAAAGGACTCTCAAAAGTAAATCCAATTCTATTTTTTAGATTGAGAAAAATGCATGAATCCAGTAAAACTAACCACGAACAAAATTATATAATAAGCAATCAGACAATTCACGACTCGTTTAGTAAAATGAAATCTACTGATAATACAAATGATTCACTTCGAGAAAAAACAATCAAAAATATAACTGATAGAACAAGGACAATTAGAAATAAAACAAAGAGTCTTACGAAAGAAAAAAACAGTAACGCCAAGACAAAAATAAATCCTAACAAAACAAGTTATAATGTAAAAGTAAAACTGACAAAAAATCTTTTGAAAAATTTTAAAATAAAAAGAAGAAGCACTCGCTTAATCTGCCAATTACAAAATTTTCAAAAGATTTTAATTAAAAGAATGTATATAGATACCCTTCTATGTATCATTAATATTGCCAGAATTCCTACACAACTTGTTCTCGCATCAAGAATTTTTTATTTTTATAAATCCATTTACAATACTAAAACTAACCAAGAAATAAAAAACAAAAAAGAAATTCAATATATTTCAACTCTAAAAAGGGCGCTTTACAATATTAAAGTTAGTAATAGAAATTCACATCTTTTTTTTGACTTATCTTGCTTATCGCAAGCATATGTATTTTACAAATTATCACAAACCCGAGTTATTCACTTGTATAAGTTAAGATGTATTCTTGACTCTCATGGAACATCTTTTTTTCGTAAAACTCCAATAAAGAATTCTTTTGTAACACAAAGAATATTTCATTCCGAATTAAGACATAAGAAATTTTCAAGTTGTGAAACGAGTCAATGGAAAAACTGGTTAAGAGGTCATCATCAATACAATTTATCTCAGATTAAATGGTCTGGATTAATACCACAAAAATGGAGAACTAAAATTAATGAAAGCGGTATAACCAAAAATAAAGATTTAAAAAAATGGAATTCATATGAAAAAGAACTAGTACTCTCTGACAAAAAAGAAAAAGATTTTAAAGTCTATCCATTACCAAACCAAAAATATAATTTTTCAAAATACTATAGATACGATCTTTTATCATATAAATATATTAATTCTAAAATGAGTAAGGCCTCATATATTATTTATGGATCACCATCAGAATCAGAATTAAATAACAACCAAAAGATTACTTTTAATTACAACAATTATAAACAAAAATTCTTTGAAAGCCTGGAGGAAATTCCTACCAATAATTATCTAGAAAGGGGCAATCTTTTGTATATGCAAACAAATCCAGATAGAAAATATTTTGATTGGAAAATTATAAATTTTTATCTAAGACAAAAAATAGATATGGAGCCCTGGACAAAAATGGATTATAACAGTAATAGAAATACTAAGATTGGAAGGAAGAATTACCCCAAAATGGAGAAAATAGCTAAAAACGCTCTTTTTTATCTGACGATTCCTGAAGATTCAGAAAGAAATACGATCAATGACAAGAAACTTTTTTTTGATTGGATGGAAATGAATGAAGAAATACTAAACCCCATATCCATATCAACGAATATGAAACTTCCCTTATTTCCAGAATTTGTGCCACTTTATAATGTATACAAAAGCAAACCGTGGATTATACCAAGCAAATTACTTCTTTTAAATTTGAATAAAAATAAAAAAAGAAATGAAAATAAAAAATTCCATTTTTTTAGACCATCGAATGAAAAAATATATTTTGAAATAATGAATCAAAATCAAGAAAAAAAAGAACCCTCAGGCCGAAACGGTCTTAGATCCTATGCACAAAACCAAGGTAAAACGAAAAAACAATCCAAGATGCGGAATAAGATGAGACCAGAAATAATTTTCTTACGCAAACACTATTTGCTTTTTCAATGGATAATAGACGACGGTTTAATTCCGAAGTTCACTGAAAGAATGATCAATAATATCAAAATATATTGTTATTTGCTTGGACTGAGAAATCCAAGAGATACTACTATATCGTCTATTCAAAGGAAAGAAATAAATCTGGATATAATGGTAATTCGGAATAAATTGACTCCTATAGAATTGAATAAAAAGGGGATATTTCTTATCGAACCGATTCGTTTGTCTGTAAAAAACGACGGATACTTTATTATGCATCAAACGATAATTATTTCGTTGGTTCATAAGAGTAAGTACCAAACTCCTCAAAGAAATCGACAAAAAGGATATTTCAATAAGAATAAATTGGATGAATCTATTACAAGATATCAAAAAATAACTAAAAATATAGACAACAAATCTTATGATTTTCTTCTTCCTGAAAATATTTTATCGTCTAGACGTCGTAGAGAATTGAGAATTCTCCTTTTTTTCAATTCAAAAAATAGAAAAGGTGTGGATAGAAATCGAGTATTTTGTAACACAAAAAACATAAAAAGTGGTAATCTTTTTTTGGATCAAAGTAAACATTTTGATATAGATAAAAACGAATTAATTCAATTAAAGTTTTTTCTTTGGCCCTATTATCGATTAGAAGACTTGGCTTGTATGAATCGATATTGGTTTGCTACCAATAATGGAAACCTTTTTAGTATATTAAGAATATATCCACAATCAAAAAAATAGGTTGATGGTACATTTTTCATATCTATTCTGTACCATATATATACAAAAGCAAACAGATGCACATATGCCCTAGCTTACATATTAGTTTAAAAAAGATATAGATCAATTTTTTAGTTAATACTAAATCAATGACGTATCAATTTGTTTGGATAAAATCTATAAACGAATCAACGGAATCTTCCTAATTTTAGGTCTAAATTTTTCGACGTTGTGAGTGTAAAAAAGTACCATCCCCTCTTATCCCTGCCCAAAGAAAATTAAAAATTTGATTAATAAAATCAGGAGTCCAGAAAAAATTTTAATTTTTGTGTATACTAATTACTACATTAAAATGACTGATATTATTATTACTGATCGATAAAATATAAGATATATATGTAAATTAAATAAAATAAAAGGATAAGAGGAATTTTTTATGATAAAAAAAAAATGGAGTGTAATTTTTTTGACAGAGGAAAACAAAGACAACAAGGGATCCGTTGAATTTCAAGTAGTGAGTTTCACAAATAGGATACGGAGACTTACTTCACATTTGGAATTGCACAAAAAAGACTATTTATCTCAGAGAGGTCTGCGTAAAGTTCTAGGAAAACGTCAACGGCTGCTGGCCTATTTGTCAAAAAAAAATAAAGTACGTTATAAAGAATTAATTGGCCGGTTGGATATTCGAGAAACAAAAAATCATTAATTTGAAGAGTTGTTTTGCATTTTCGCTTAAATTTTGATGAACTTCTTTTCGCTTTCAGCAATTCATGGAAAAATGAATCGAAAAAAAACCTATGACTGCACCAGCTATACGAAATGACCTTATGATAGTAAATATAGGTCCTCAGCACCCATCAATGCACGGTGTTCTTCGACTCATTGTTACTCTAGATGGTGAAGATGTTATTGACTGTGAACCGATATTGGGTTATTTACATAGAGGGATGGAAAAAATTGCGGAAAACCGAACAATTATACAATATTTACCTTATGTAACACGTTGGGATTATTTAGCTACTATGTTCACAGAAGCAATAACTGTAAATGGTCCAGAGCAGTTAGGCAATATTCAAGTGCCTAAAAGGGCCAGCTATGTCAGAGTTATTATGTTGGAGTTAAGTCGTATAGCTTCGCATTTATTATGGCTTGGCCCTTTTATGGCAGATATTGGTGCACAGACGCCCTTCTTCTATATTTTTCGAGAAAGAGAATTGATATATGATCTATTCGAAGCTGCCACCGGTATGCGAATGATGCATAATTATTTTCGTATCGGGGGGGTTGCTGCTGATTTACCTTATGGCTGGATAGATAAATGTTTGGATTTTTGTGACTATTTTTTAACAAGAGTTACTGAATATCAAAGACTTATTACACGGAATCCAATTTTTTTAGAGCGAGTTGAGGGAATAGGCATTATTGGCGGAGAGGAGGCAATAAATTGGGGTTTATCAGGACCAATGCTACGAGCTTCTGGAATACCATGGGATCTTCGTAAGGTTGAGCATTATGAGTCTTACGATGAATTTGATTGGAGAGTTCAATGGCAAAAAGAGGGGGATTCATTAGCTCGTTATTTAGTACGAATTAGTGAAATGACAGAATCAATAAAAATTATTCAACAGGCTTTAGAAGGAATTCCGGGGGGTCCCTATGAGAATTTAGAAATCCGGCGCTTTGATAAAGTACAGGATCCCGAATGGAATGATTTTGACTATCGATTTATCAGTAAAAAGCCTTCTCCTACTTTTGAATTGTCAAAACAAGAACTTTATGTAAGAGTAGAAGCCCCAAAAGGAGAATTAGGAATTTTTCTGATAGGAGATAAGGGTGTTTTTCCTTGGAGATGGAAAATCCGACCACCAGGTTTTATCAATTTGCAAATCCTTCCTCAGTTAGTTAAAAGAATGAAATTGGCTGATATTATGACGATACTAGGTAGCATAGATATCATTATGGGAGAAGTTGATCGTTAAAATGATAATAGATACAACAGAAATACAAGCTATCAATTCTTTTTTTAGATTGGAATCCTTAAAAGAGGTATATGGGATCATATGGATGCTTATCCCTATTTTTACTCCTGTATTAGGAATCACAATAGGTGTACTAGTAATCGTTTGGCTAGAAAGAGAAATATCCGCAGGGATACAACAGCGTATTGGACCTGAATACGCCGGGCCTTTGGGAATTTTGCAAGCTTTAGCAGATGGTATAAAATTACTTTTCAAAGAGAATCTTCTTCCATCAAGAGGAGATATTCGTCTATTCAGTATTGGACCATCCATAGCAGTCACATCAATTCTACTAAGTTTTTTAGTAATTCCTTTTGGATATCACCTTGTTTTATCGGATTTAAATATTGGTGTTTTTTTATGGATTGCCATTTCAAGTATTGCTCCCGTGGGCCTTCTTATGTCAGGTTATGGATCAAATAATAAATATTCCTTTTTAGGTGGTTTACGGGCTGCTGCTCAATCAATTAGTTATGAAATACCATTAACTCTATGTGTGTTATCAATATCTCTACGTGTGATTCGTTGAGACATCAAATTTCCTCTATTTATTTTCTTTATAGAAAAAATTTCCTCTATTTATTTTCTTTATAGAAAGGAAATTTCATGAGTTGAATATATAGATATTTTTTTAATTTTTTATTCATCATTCGGGTTGATGAACAAAACCAGATAGTTCTATGAGTGAAAAAAACGGCTTCTTTTTTTGCAGTAAAAAGATTCAGTCTCATTTCCTATGTACAAGAGTTCAGTGAAAGTAAACATAAGCATTATAGGCTGTTTACCCCAAGATTGAGTGATTAGTCATCATGACTTGAAGCGGGTTCAAAAGAGCAACTGTCTAGGGATTTTACTAGTTAGAATTATTAGCATACATGTATTAGCCTTACGGGGTATTTTTGACCAAAAAAAGTGGATAGTTAGGAACACCAAGGTACACAAAGGATTCGTAATAGAGATTATGTAAGTTATTCAACAGGATTTTTCTGTGCATACTGCATAAAAAGGGATTCTAATTGGGGCTTTACGTTGGTAGAAATTATGAAGGAGTACTCCCCACGATTCCGATCCAGAGTATGCTCCTATCCACCGATTAATTAAATAACTATCAAGAACGAAGTAATCCTTTACTTTGCTTTCTTTAAAGTAAAGTCCCTTTTTCTGAGAAAGGAGAATAGGAACGAAAAAAGAAAATCGACAGAATTGCACTACAAAAAAAGAAATACTTTTTTTAGAGAGATAGA